GTTTAATTCGATGGTGTTTAAGAAGGAGTTAAAACGCAAGTATGATATAAAAAAATCGATGGACAATCTCGGTCCTATTGAAAATACTAGTGAAAGTGAATATCCGAATAGAAAGGGTAGGGCTAGAAACATTCATAGTTGGGGGAGTCATGACAATTCTAGTTACAGTAATGTCAGTCGTTTATTTGCCGCCAAAGACATTCGGAATTTCATCTCGGATGATACTTTTTTAGTGAGGGATAGTAATGGAGACAGTTTTTCTATCTATTTTGATATTGAAACTCATATTTTTGAGATTGAGAACGATCGTTCTTTTCTGAGTAAACTAGAAAGTTCTTTTTCTAGTTATCGCAATTTTAGTTATATGAATAGTGGATCGACGGGCGAAGATTCCTTATACAATCATGACATGTATGATACTCAATCTAGTTGGAATAATCACATTACTAGTTGCATTGATAGTTATCTTCAGTCTCAAATCTGCGTTGATACGCCCATTGTAAGTGATAGTAGTGACAGTTACATTTCCGAGTGCGTTTTTGATAAAGGTAGAACTAGTAGTGAAAGGGGTAGGTCCAGTATACAAACCCGCGCGAATAGTAGTGATTTAACTCTAACGGAAAGCTCTAACGATCTCGATGCAACTAAAAAATACAAGCATTTGTGGGTTCAATGTGAAAATTGTTATGCATTAAATTATAATAAATTTTTGAAATCAAAAATTTGTGAACAATGTGGATATCATTTTCAAATGAGTAGTTCAGAAAGAATCGAAGTTTTGATCGACCCCGGCACTTGGGATCCTATGGATGAAGACATGATCTCTCTGGATCCCATTGGATTTCATTCGGCGGAGGAGCCTTATAAAGATCATATTGATTTTTATCAAAAAAAGGCAGGATTAACCGAGGCTATTCAAACAGGCGTAGGTCAACTAACCGGTATTCCCGTAGCAATCGGAGTTATAGATTTTAAGTTTCTGGGGGGTAGTATGGGATCCGCAGTGGGGGAGAAAATTACCCGTTTGATTGAGTACGCTACCAATAAATTTCTACCTCTTATTATAGTGTGTGCTTCGAGAGGGGCGCGCATGCAAGAAGGAAGTTTGAGCTTGATGCAAATGGCTAAAATATCCTCTGCCTTATATGATTATCAAGCAAATAAAAAGTTATTATATGTATCAATCCTTACATCGCCTACTACTGGTGGGATAACCGCGAGTTTTGGTATGTTGGGAGATATCATTATTGCCGAACCAAATTCCTACATTGCATTTGCGGATAAAAGAGTAATTGAACAAACATTGAATAAAACAGTACCCGAAGATTCACAAGCGGCTGAATATTTATTCCATAAGGGCTTATTCGACCTAATCGTACCACGTAATCTTTTAAAAAGCGTTCTGATTGAGTTATTTAAGCTCCACGCTTTCTTTCCTTTGAATTCCAATTCAATCAAGTAGAGTACACTAAGTTCAATTATTTTATTTGTAGCAACCAAGCGGATAGCTCTTTTTTACCTAGATTACTAATTAAGATTAACAAGTCTCTATCATCATCAACAAGATAAAAGCGCTATTTTTTCCTTTTATGAATTTAGGCAAATAAAACGAATTTCGTCTTACGTATATAATTATAATCAATTATAAAAAAGATAGATATACAGTTTTGTATCTTTCTCCATCTCCCGAAAACCCCATTTCACTAAAAAAAAATTCCGGTTGTGTCGCATTCTAACAAATCTTTCGAGAATTTGTAAGAAACCCTTTCTTTATTACTTTATATTATCAAATTAGAAGACAAGAATAAAACACAAAGAAATGAATAAAAATAATCAAGTTGATTATCATATCTATCTTTCATGTAGATAGATGAATAAGTCCATTTATTGAATTCTACGTTCCTTGGACTTATTTCGACTTAGTGTATCACTTAGATTAGATATGTAGATACTTAATATAATATATCGAATAAGAATTTTCAAATTGAATTAATTAATAATAACTACGAATTTCTAATAATTACAATTCTTAATTATAATCAATATAAAATATGATATTTAATTATAATCAATATAAAATATGATATTTAATAAAAAAAACAGGTGCAAATACAAATAGTAAATCGAGGTGCCCATTTTATGACAACTTTTAATTTTCCCTCTATTTTTGTGCCTTTAGTAGGCCTAGTATTTCCGGCAATTGCAATGGCTTCCTTGTTTCTTCATGTTCAAAAAAACAAGATTGTTTAGATCTGAGGGGCCCAACCTTATCCGTTTTTTTGGAAACTTATACTTGTAGCATAACACAGATACTTATTGCGGGAAATGAAATATGGTATAACATGTGATTTCCGCCGAACATAAAAGAAAAAGCTCTTATGCCGGCAGAAAATGATCTATGGGTAAATGAATTCTAGCTAGTTTTAAATAGATCAGGATCGCCCGATGCCGAAAATGTAAAGTTGGTGGATCTATATGTATATCAATAATGTATATTGGGATCCTACGAAGGGTATGGTATTATTTTAGATCTAACCGATTTGATGAATTACTCATAAAGGTTCTCATCAAACTAGTGCTAGTTCATACCAAACTAGTGCTAGTTGATGAAAGTTTCGTCGGAAACAAAATAAAGTAAAGTCAAAATCATTTGAGGTATTCTCTCAATTCCAATAAAATGCAATCGGATCAAGTATGAGTTGGCGATCAGAACGTATATGGATAGAACTTATAACGGGGTCTCGAAAACTAAGTAATTTTTGCTGGGCCCTTATCGTTTTTTTAGGTTCATTAGGATTCTTATTGGTTGGAACTTCCAGTTATCTTGGTAAAAATTTGATATCTTTTGTTCCGCCTCAGCAAATCATTTTTTTTCCACAAGGGGTCGTGATGTCTTTCTACGGGATCGCGGGTATCTTTATTAGTTCCTATTTGTGGTGCACCATTTCCTGGAATGTAGGTAGTGGTTATGATAGATTCGATAGAAGGGAAGGAAAGGTGTGTATTTTTCGTTGGGGATTTCCTGGAAAAAATCGTCGTATATTCCTCCGATTCCTTATAAAAGATATTCAATCCGTTAGAATAGAAGTTAAAGAGGGTATTTATGCCCGCCGTGTCCTTTATATGGACATCCGGGGCCGGGGGGCTATTCCGTTGACCCGTACTGATGAGAATTTAACTCCGCGAGAAATTGAAAAAAAAGCCGCGGAATTGGCCTATTTCTTGCGCGTACCAATTGAAGTCTTTTGAGAAAAAGAGCTGGGGTCTGAAAAATGAATGCTTTCTCGGCAGGAGGGAAAAAATGCAAGAATCCTCGTTTTTCTATAACATAACTTAACTGAAGTTTCGCTAGAACGTTCAGTCCAGTCAAAGTCGGCGTATATAGAACAACCATAAAACAAAACAACTTTTTGTGGTTTTTTATGCGTATCCAAATTCATGCAACTCAATTGAAACAAGTAAGAAATTGAACTACTAGATTCAATCCATTTCATATATCAAACGATTTCGAAAGAAAGGAATTGTTCTTTTTTTTTTTTTTAAGTTCAATATTTGTTGGAAGTGATACTTTAGGTAAATCATATCTTGTCAATTTTGGTTTTGTCAACCGACCCTTTAGTTTATCCTTTCGTTAGTTTCTGCTTTCATTGGAATTTTTTCGAAATATTGGAGATTTTGATACAAAGGGAGTTCTTTTGTCTGAAAATCTCAATAATAGTCATTCCTTAAAGTTAAAGAAAGTACTTTTTAGGTCATTCATCAAAAGGAAACACTTGTTTGGAATTTGCTGAATTGAGATTTTTGGAAACACGATTTTGGATTATTTCTTCATTTTAATTCGAAGCCGAGTCTATTTATGTATTCTTTCTCGATTCCAACAAATAAAAAAATCGATTCATAGATTTGATACCTTGTCTAGAACTCATGTTTGAAAGAAATATTCGATCACATAGAATCATGAAGTGAAGTGGGTTAATTCAAAATTCACAGGTGATAAATGGCAACAAAGAAAGCCTTCACTCCTCTTTTGTATTTTACATCTATAGTATTTTTACCTTGGTGGATTTCTCTCTTATTTACTAAAAGTATGGAATCTTGTGTTACTAATTGGTCGAATGCTGGTCAATCCGAAATTTTCTTGAATGATATTCAAGAAAAAAGTATTCTAGAAAAGTTCATAGAATTGGAGGAAATCCTCTTTTTGGAAGAAATGATCAAAGAATATTCGGAGACAGATCTACAAAAGTTTCCTATAGGAATCCACAAAGAAACGATTCAATTAATCAAGATACATAATGAAGGTCGTATCCATACGATTTTGCACTTCTCAACAAATATAATCTGTTTTATTATTCTAAGCGGCTATTCTATTTTAGGGAATGAAGAACTCGTTATTCTTAACTCTTGGGCTCAGGAATTCCTATCTAATTTAAGTGATACAGTCAAAGCTTTTTTGATTCTTTTATTAACCGATTTATGTATCGGATTTCATTCGCCCCACGGTTGGGAACTAATGATTGATTCGGTCTACAAAGATTTTGGGTTTATTCATAATGATCAAATTATATCTGGTCTTGTTTCCACCTTTCCTGTTATTCTCGATACTATTTTTAAATATTGGATTTTCCGTTATTTAAATCGCGTATCTCCCTCACTTGTAGTTATTTATCATTCAATGAATGATTGATAAACGATCTAGCGATATTAATCTAATCCAATTAGAATCTTTCTTACTTTTTAGTTCTACATAAACATTCAAAACTTCCTATTTGGAGGTTTTTCATCCTATCGTATTCCCATAAAATGATTCCAGTAAAGTAAATAGCAGAATCGTGGATAGGGAACTATACTAGTGACCTACCCAATTTATTGTAGAAATTTTCGGATCAATGATTAGACCATGCAAACTAGAAATCTTTTTTTTTGGATAAAGGAACAGATTGCTCGATCTATTTCCGTATCGCTCGTGGTATATCTCATGACCCGGACATCCATTTCAA